AAGCCAAACCTCTCTTAATATCCGTTTGAGCAAGAGCTAAAGTAGCCCCTAATACTACCGTTATTATACCTATCAAAGCTATTCCATTCATTATGTAAGGTAGAACTATGAAAAGAGGAAGAAACCGGGCTACAAGAAAAATTCCCGCCGCTACCATAGTAGCAGCATGTATAAGAGCTGAAATAGGGGTAGGCCCTTCCATAGCATCCGGTAACCATACATGAAGGGGAAATTGGGCAGATTTAGCAACGGAACCGGCAAATAATAGGAAGGCACACAAAGTAATAAATAAAAGATTTACCTCATTATTCGAAATCAAGTTTTTGAATATTTCAAACAAATCCCGAAATTCCAAACTACCGGTTATCCAGTAAAGACCTAAAATTCCTAATAATAAACCAAAATCTCCTACACGATTAGTTATAAACGCTTTTTGACAAGCATTTGCCGCGATAGGGCGTGTGAACCAAAAACCTATTAAAAAATAGGAACACATTCCAACGAATTCCCAAAAGATATAAATTTGTATCAAATTCGAACTGGTAACCAATCCCAACATTGAAGTATTAAAAAAACTCATATAAGCAAAAAATCTCCAATATCCTTGATCATGAGACATATAATTGTCACTATAAATAAGAACCAAAATTCCAACAGTAGTGATTAATATTGACATAATAGAAGTAAGTGAATCAATCAAGTGACCAAACTCTAAAGAAAGATCATTATTGATAGTCCAAGACCATACATATTGATAGATAGAACTGGTATTTATTTGATGAATAGACAAATCGATCGAAAAAATCATAACTATACTTAACAATAAAACACTAGGAAAAGCCCACACACGACGAAGATTTTTTGTTGCCGTCGGAAAAAGGAGAAGTCCCATTCCTATTAACATAGGAACGAAAAGTGGAATGAAAGGTATAATCCACGAATATTGATATGTATATTCCATACAAAAAAATAAAAAAAAAATCTTTTTCTTCTTAATCTTAATGAGTTTTGTTTCTTATTCGCCGGTTTTAGCTCGTTTGAAAGGTTCAGTTAATAAAAGAAAAATTAAGATATGCAAAATTTAAACAGAATTCTCTATTCTTAATTATTTTAAATCTTTGTACAATAACTTCAATCCAATATTGCAAAGCACGAAGTGAAAATGAGTCAAATGATATGACCAAATTCTTAGTAAAAAAGAAACTTTCTTTTTTGGTTTTTTTCGTTAGTAATATTAATAAAACAGAAAAATTTTTTCTATTACAATAATTTACACCTCATAGAGTTAGAGTGAATAGAAAAAATTACACCAAAAAATTAGTTTATTTTGATATGAATCCCTCAATAAAATAAAAATTTATTGAGTTTGTTTATTCCGAAAAATTTTCGTTCATTTTGGAACTAATTGATTATTTCCCGTTACAATAAAAGACATCTAAGTTTGTAAAAAAGATTATGATATTCAAGAGTTTACTTTACATAGCAGAGAATAAATACATTATTTTTTTTTTTTAATCATGTATCTTTTAATAGATTAACGACCGGTCTGATTAAATTTTCAAATGGAATTTAGGCACACTCTTTCTTCGAGCTTGAGCAATTCATTTTTAAGCAAGATAAGATAAGGGTTGGTTTCTTAAACTTTTCGATTTATTTTATTCGATGTATAAATGGAGTACGACGAAAATAGACAGAGATATAACCAGACAGACAGTCTTCTTTTTTTTTGTAAGAATTACATAAAATATTACTAGGAACAAAAAACAAAAAGACTATAAGACTATGTGATTTTTACATATGCATATTAAGGGAATGTAACCTAGAAAAAAAAAGTGGATAGATATAGGTCTAATTAAAGAACAATTCATTTTGAATAATAGATGTCTTTCACATGAACTATAGTAATGAATAAACTAGTATAATTTTTTGAATGGCAGTTCCAAAAAAACGTACTTCTATATCAAAAAAACGGATTCGTAAAAAGATTTGGAAAAAAAAGGGATATTGGACAACATTGAAATCTTTTTCGTTAGCCACATCTCTTTCTACAGGGAACTCAAAAAGCTTTTTTGTGCAACAAATACAAATATTGGAGTAATCTTTGAATTTTGCCGGACTCGAAGAATAGACTAATCTCGTTTATTCTTTTCCAATTTTATTTCGTTTTTCTATAGATATAGATTTCGAATCGATTTCTTTATAGATATCTATATTCTATATAGAAACAATATTCTATATAGAAAGAATGGTACTGGTTTTTGAAACAACAAAAAAAGAATAAACATAACAAAATTTCAACTTTTTGAAGTATGTTTTCTCATTTTTGGAATGAAGAGTTTCATTTTCATTTTCCCCATCGACCGAATAATCAATAACCAATTTTTTTGGTATTAGTATACTAAGTAGATAGAAAATCTTTAGTAAAAAAATAAATGAAATGGGACACATTATTGGGCATTGGAACTAATTGATTTCAAACTTGTTTTTGTAAATTTTGGAAGTACTTTATTATTATATTCTCTAAATTACTATCACTAACGATATTAACTAGCTATCATATATTTCTATTATATATATATATCCTCTTTTTTTAACCCAATTGAAAAGTCACCCTTCCCTTTTTTGGTTTATTGGAAATAAAAATTTTCAAATTGAAATGCTCCAAGATGGATCTTAAAATAAAAGAGGGTACAATTACGATCGAAATCAAAAGTCTTTTTTATCTGATATCTTAATAATTTTTTTTTATTGGTTTTCGAAATATTAACTTATATATTAACTTTTCGACACAACAAAAATTCTAATGATTAATACAAAGCTATGCAAATGTTTATTTATATAAATTCTTGGGATAGAGTGCTAACTAAATTTGTGATTCATAAAAATACTATTTTTCTTTCAAAAAGAAATGCATATTTTTTATTTAATTGTTAAATATTAAAAAAAAAAATGAATCATTTAAAAACACAAATGACAAAGCAAATTTTTTGTTTCAGAGGTTGAAGTCAGAACTGTCTAGATCTAGTTACAACGGTGCCATTTTCAGAAAGGATAAACTATGAAAAACCCCACTCCCATTACTAACTTAACTTAAAAAAATTGACACTCAAAACGAATGATAATAAGAATTCTTATTGTAATTGGAATATTCAAATCTTCAAAAAATAAAAATTTTGGAATGTTTCGATTTTTATGTTTACTAAACAAATATTGTATTGCATTTGAATTGACTCTTTCAATCTCGACGATGTACTAAAAATAGATTATTATGATTTCGAGCAAGCCGCTATGGTGAAATCGGTAGACACGCTGCTCTTAGGAAGCAGTGCTAGAGCATCTCGGTTCGAGTCCGAGTGGCGGCATGGCATCTTATCTTCGAAAAGAGTAAGTCCTAGAATGAATTCCATTCCCGATTTCCATTCCTATAATTAGTGGACCCTTTTTTTTTTATGATATTTTCAACTTTAGAGCATATATTAACTCATATATCATTTTCGGTCGTATCAATTGTAATTGCAATTCATTTGATAAACTTATCACTCAATGAAATCGTAGGACTATATGATTCGTTGGGAAAAGGCATGATAGTAACTTGTTTCTGTATAACAGGATTATTAGTTACTCGTTGGATTTTTTCGGGGCATTTACCATTAAGTGATTTATATGAATCATTAATCTTTCTTTCATGGAGTTTTTCCATTTTTAATATGATTCCGTCTTTTACTTTTAAAAAACATAAAAACCATTTAAGCACAATAATCGCACCAAGTGTTATTTTGACCCAAGGCTTTGCTACTTCGGGTCTTTTAATCAAAATGCATCAATCCACAATATTAGTACCCGCTCTCCAATCCCATTGGTTAATGATGCATGTAAGTATGATGGTATTGGGCTATGCAGCTCTTTTATGTGGCTCATTATTATCAGTAGCTCTTTTAGTCATTACATTTCGAAAAGTCATAAGGATTATTGGTAATAGCAATAATTTTTCTTTTTTAAATGAGTCATTTTCTTTTGCCGAGATCAAATACCTGAATAAGAGAAATAATATTTTACGAAACACTTCTTTTCTTTCTTTTCGAAATTTTTACAGATACCAATTTATTCAACAATTGGATCGTTGGAGTCATCGTATTATTAGTCTAGGGTTTCTCTTTTTAACCATAGGTATTCTTTCGGGAGCAGTATGGGCTAATGAGGCATGGGGATCCTATTGGAATTGGGATCCAAAGGAAACTTGGGCGTTTATTACTTGGACAATATTCGCGATTTTTTTACATATTAGAAAAAAATTGGAAGGGGTAAATTCTTCAATAGTAGCCTCTATGGGCTTTCTTATAATTTGGGTATGTTATTTTGGGATCAATCTATTAGGAATAGGATTCCATAGTTATGGTTCATTTACATCAAATTGAGTTTAAGTGAATTGAATAAAGAAGGGGTCTGACAAATACAAACATAGTAAGCATATAATAAAACTTGACATAAACCGTCGAGAACCCCTTAGAATCCACTAATGTAGTGATTCAAGGGGTTCTCCCAACCATCAAAGATATCTGGTTACAATTCCTTTTTAAGTTAAGATGATAGAAGAAAAAGATTTCTTTTTTCATTGTATAATGGACACTATTAAAAAAAAAAAGAGCAAGAAATCTTTTTTTTTATTTCATGAAAACTATCTATAAAAAATTCGATAGAATAGCTTCGACCTTCTCAACTGATAATGAGAAAATAAAATCCGGATAAATACCAATACCTATTACAGGTAAAAGGATCGAAATCGAAATAAATAACTCTCGCGGCCCAGAATCAAAAAAATAAGAGTTTGGTGTATTAAAAAGCGTGTATCCATAGAACATCTGGCGTAACATAGATAATGAATAAATAGGAGTTAATATCATTCCAATGGCCGTTACAAAAGTAATTAGTATTTTTGTCATTAAAAGAAATTTTTGACTCGTAATTATTCCAAAAAAGACTATCAATTCTGCAACAAAACCGCTCATGCCTGGCAATGCAAGGGAAGCCATCGATAAGATACTGAACACCGTGAATATTTTTGGCAGTGAGATAGCCATTCCACCCATTTCGTCGAGATAAAGAAGACATATTCTATCATAACCCGTTCCTGCCAAGAAAAAAAGCGCAGCGCCAATAAACCCATGCGAGATTATTTGTAAAATGGCTCCATTGAGTCCCGTATCGCTTATCGAACCAATTCCTATAATTATGAAACCCATATGAGATACAGAGGAATAAGCTATTCTTTTTTTTAAATTACGTTGACCAAGAGATGTTGAAGCGGCATAGATTATTTGAATTGCGCCTAATATCATTAACCCGGGAGAGAATATAGAATGAGCGTGGGGGAATAATTCCATATTAATTCGAACCAATCCATACGCTCCCATTTTTAATAAAATTCCGGCTAAAAGCATACAAGTACTGTAATGTGCTTCTCCATGGGTGTCTGGTAACCATGTATGTAAGGGTATAATCGGCGATTTTACAGCAAAAGCAATAAGAAATCCAATATAGAATATTATTTCCAGTGCCAAAGGATATGATTGATTAGCTGATGTTTCCAAATTTAATGCTGGTTCATTGGAACCATATAAACCGATACCTAGAACTCCCATTAATAAAAAAACGGAACTTCCTGCAGTGTACAAAATGAACTTTGTAGCTGAATACAAACGTTTCTTTCCCCCCCACATGGATAAAAGTAGATAAACAGGAATTAATTCTACTTCCCACATGATGAAAAAAAGTAAAATGTCTCGAGAAGAAAATGATCCTATTTGACCGCTATACATTGCTAACATCAGAAAATGGAAGAATTTGGATTCCCGAGTGACCGGCTGAGCCGCCAAAGTCGCAAAAGTGGTGATAAATCCCGTGAGTAAAATCGGTCCGATAGAGAGTCCATCTATTCCGAATCTCCAATAAAAATAAAAAAAATTTATCCATTTATAATTCTCCGTCAGTTGCATTAATGGATCGTCCAATTCGAAATGATAACAGAATGCATAGGTTGTTAGAAGGAGATCTATTAAGCATATACAAATAGTATACCAGCGAATTACCTTATTTCCTCTATGAGGAAATAAGAAGATTAAGGAACCCGCGGATATTGGCAAAACTACAATTATTGTTAACCAAGGAAAAAAATTCGTGGTAAAAATAAGATACACTTGGGCCAGAAAACCCGTGCTCAAAACGACTTTTTATTTTTATGTTTTGAGCACGGGTTTTTGTCAGTAAAAAAACGTATTCGTGTGAGGTTTTTTGAAACGTATCAATCAATAAGCTAGACCCATGCTTCTAGTTGTTTCATGCCATAAATAAACTCGAACACTCAAGAAATCCGTCGGACAGGCAGATTCACATCTTTTACAGCCGACACAATCCTCTGTTCTTGGAGCAGAAGCAATTTGCTTAGCTTTACATCCGTCCCAAGGTATCATTTCTAATACATCTGTCGGACAAGCTCGGACACATTGAGTACATCCTATACAGGTATCATAAATCTTTACTGAATGTGACATTGGGTCTATTAGTTTTTGAACATCAGAAATTTTCGATCTAGTAAAATTTTTAAATGAATCATATATTTAGACACCAGATGAATCAACGATTTACCAGACGTTTTCCAATCAATCTACTTCTGGATCAAGTTCCTAAAAGAGGGCCAAGATACTTTGATTTCTTACGTTTTCGCAAACATGATCATACGTTATGTATCATACATGTTAATTGCGAATTGATGAATATTCATATTCTACTTTTAATATTCTATAATGTTTATGATTAATACTATTTTTTTTTATTCATTTATTTATTCAACAAATTCGATTGATTGATACGAATTGATTTTCTGTTACGATAAATTGATGAAACAATAGCTGGTCCGATAGCTGCTTCAGCGGCTGCAATAGCTATAACAAAAATGGAAAAAATATTTCCTTTTAATTGACGACTATCAAAAAAATCAGAAAATGTTACGAAATTTATATTAACCGCATTCAGTATAAGTTCAAGACACATAAGGGCTCTAACCATATTTTGGCTCGTGATCAATCCATAGATACCGATAGAAAATAAAAAGGCACTCAAAACAAGTACATGTTCGAGCATCATTGACCAACTCCTTAAAAATTTCGATTCATTTCAATATGAACAACAATTCAATCAACGGATTCCATTGACTAGAGAATCGAACAAAACCAAAAGAATAGAATACATTAAATCGAATAAAAAAATGATTTGAAACAGAAACAATCTTTTCCTTTCACATATAATTGAAAGGAAATGGATGGGATAAGATAGAGCAAAATGGAATTTGAATTGCTGTTGATAGTTCTAAAGATTTTTTACTGTCGGGCCACGACAATTGCACCTATCAAAGCAGCTAAAAGAATTATTGAAATGAGTTCAAATGGGAGAAAAAAATCTGTTGATAAATGAATTCCAATTTGTTGACTATTACTTATCAAATCTTGTTCGATAATCTGATTTGATCTTGTAGTCCAAATAATCCCGGACCATGATGTATCTGGAATAGTAGTCATTAGTGAAACAAAAATACTTATACAAACTATCAAAGTAACTCCGTCCCCAACGGTCCAAAAAGAAAAATTGTGGGAATATTCTGAACCTTTCATGAACATCACAGCAAATATGATTAAAACATTTATAGCTCCTACGTAAATAAGTAGCTGTGCCGCAGCTATAAAATGGGAATTTGATAAAATATAGAATAAAGATATACAAACAAGAACCAGTCCCAACGAAAAGGCAGAAAAAATTGGGTTGGTAAATAATACTACTCCTATACTTCCTAATACAAGAACGGATCCTATAAAGACTAAAAGAAAATCATGTATCGGTTCAGGCAAATCCATTATATGGAAAATAAGAAATAAAAAATCGAAATTTCATGACCTTATTGATACGACCAGGAAAAAAATTTATATACTAAATTAGTAATTGAATTAACTCCTAAGGAGTGTGAGTTGATATAGGTACAGTTCTAGGAAGAATCTCATTCTTTATACGAAAGAGTAGTTAGAAGCTATACTCTATACTCTCTCTCTATATATATAGAGTATATATTTATTCTATAAATTCCATTTTTGGTTTTGGAAAAAATTACAAATCGATTTTAATTTCGAGATTATTATAATAATATTTATTCTATAATAATATTTATTCTATCTATCTATCTATATTCTATAATAATATTTATTCTATCTATCTATCTATATTTATTTCATTTTTTACTATTTTCTTCCTATACTATTTAGTATTGATTTGATATATTTTAAATATATCATTATTTATAAGTATATTATTATTTATAATATATGATTTCATTTATTATATGATTTCATTTATGATTTCATTTTTTAAAATTCTATAGAATCCATTAGATTATTTTATATTTTCTTATATATATAAATTTTATATTCTTATATATTTTATATTCTTAATATATATAAATTTTATATAATTATATAAAATTTATATAATTTTTTTATGATTATTTTCTTTTTATTGGAATTGAGGCGAGTTTAAAATTGTTCGAATTGTATAATCGTCAATTACTGACATTGGTAAACGGCCCAAAGCAATTTGATTATAATTCAATTCGTGACGATCATAAGTCGAAAGTTCATATTCTTCAGTCATTGATAAACAATTTGTTGGACAATACTCAACGCAATTACCACAAAATATACAGATCCCGAAATCAATACTGTAATTAAGCAATCGTTTCTTTCGAATATAAGTTTCCAGTTTCCAATCAACAACAGGTAGATCTATAGGACATACACGAACACATACTTCACAAGCAATGCATTTATCAAATTCAAAATGGATTCGACCGCGGAAACGCTCCGATGTGATTAATTTTTCATAAGGATATTGAATAGTTACAGGGAAACGATTTGCGTGGGATAGGGTAATCATAAAACTTTGACCAATGTACCTTGCAGCTCGTACTGTTTGTTGACCATAATTCATGAACCCAGTTACCATAAGGAACATATCGTGAATATCTATGAATAATTTGATTTTGTTTCTTTCTCTTGTTTGAGACAAGTTATCAATATAGAATATTCATTTTTTACAGTGAAAGCAGTTGAGACGAAGTTGTTAATAATAGATTACCGAGAGAAATAGGTAAAAGAAATTTCCATCCAAGATTTAATAATTGGTCCATTCTTAGCCTAGGTAAAGTCCATCTTGTTGTGATAGAAATGAACAAGAAGAAATAAGTTTTAGCTAATGTAATAAAGATACCAATTGTAGTTCCAAAAACTCCACACACTTTATTTATTTCAAAAAGTTCAGAAACGAATATGTACGGGGTAGGGGTATTCCAACCGCCTAAGTAAAGAACCGTTACAAATAATGAAGAAACTAATAGGTTTAAATAGGAAGCAACATAAAAAAAACCAAATCTTATACCCGAATATTCGGTTTGATAACCGGCTACTAATTCTTCTTCTGCTTCTGGTAAATCAAAAGGTAATCTTTCACATTCCGCTAGCGAAGAAATTAGAAAAACAATAAAACCTATAGGTTGACGCCATAAATTCCACCCCCAAAAACCATATTTTGATTGCGAATCCACTATATCAACTGTACTTAAACTGTTAGATAATCATAGTCGGTGATAACATTACTGTTCCCATCGCTATTACAGAACCGTACATGAGATTTTCACCTCATACGGCTCCTCGAAGGCCATAAATAAATCTAAGGACGGCACCGTTTATTTTTCTTGATATATCCCTAAGGATAGGTGGGCTTCATTTTTTTTGGACGGTCCTGAATTAAACCAATTGAATTCTGTCTGTTCGAATTATAATAAAAAAAAAAAAAATAGAAAAAAAATGAAATAAAAAGTTACTTCTGAATTGATCTTATCCCCTAAAAAATGGAATTGGTTGAGTAATAACTTAATTCTTCAATAAAATACTCCTTAAATTTATTAATAACTTATACTTTTCGATTCCAAAAAAGAATATGAATTAAGATATGAATTCTATCTCCATGAAATATGGATATAAGAAATAATAAAAAGGGATCTCTGATTTGTTTATTGTTTATTGGAATTGTATTATATTAATTGATTCTTTCTTTTTTTCCTTCTTAGTTTTGGTTTTGTTTTCTTTTTTATGTACAAAAGGAGAACTTAAAAAAAATTTAAAGGATTATTTCGTTCCTGATAGTCATATTTATTTAATCGGTGGATAGTAGCCTATACTCTGGACCGGAATTGTGGGGAGTACTGCCTGATTATTTCTACCAATTTTAAGCCCCAATTAGTATTCTTTTTATATTCTGTTTATATTCTGCAGAAATACTCTTTTCGATAATATAATTTACATAATCTCCATTACTAATCCTTTGTGTATCTTGGTGTTTCTAACCATCCAATCATTTTCTTTTTTATCAATCCCCTACTCCTTTATTTATCGTAATACATGTATGGTAATTCATACAATATGGTAGTGAAAACTCAAATAAGGTTGGTCTTGGTCTTTTGAGCCCGCTTCAAGACAGGATGACTAAAGCAACCAATCTTGGGGGAAAGGGCCCCTTCCATTTTTTTTTTCCACTTCATTTTTTTCTTAATACATAGAAAATGAGACTCAATATTTTGACTGCAAATTAAATAAAATTCAAAATTAAATACAAGCTGTCTTATTTCACCCATCTAACTATCTGATTTAGTTCATCAATCCGAACTCCGAATAATAATAATGAATAAAAAATGAAGATATCTATTCAATTTATTCTACTTCTTTCCTATAAAACCGAGAAAAGAAAAAGGGAGCATGGAAAAGTTTCTGTCTCACCGAATCGCACGTAGAGATATTGATAACACACATAGAGTTAATGGTATTTCATAACTAATCGATTGAGCAGCAGCCCGTAGACCACCCAAAAAGGAATATTTATTATTTGATCCATATCCGGACATAAGAAGTCCAACGGGAGCAATACTCGAAATAGCAATCCATAAAAAAACACCAATATTAAGATCAGCTAAAATAAAGTTATATCCAAAAGGAATTACTGAATAGCTTACTAGAATTGATATGACTGATATGGATGGTCCGATACTGAATAAACGAGTATTTCCCCTAGATGGAAGAAGATTTTCTTTGAAAAGTAGTTTTGTTCCATCGGCTATAGCTTGAAGAACTCCCAAAGGACCGGCGTATTCAGGTCCAATACGCTGTTGGATCCCTGCGGATATTTCTCTTTCTAGCCATACAATCACTAGTACACCCATTGTGATTCCCAATACAAGAGTAAAAATAGGGACAAGTACCCATAGAATTCCATAGACCTCTTTTAAAGATTCCAATCTGGAAAAAGAATTGATATCTTGTACTTCTGTTGTATAAATTCTCATTTCAACGATCAACTTCTCCCATAATGATATCTATGCTACCTAGTATCGTCATAATATCAGCCAATTTCATTCTTTTAACTAACTGAGGAAGAATTTGCAAATTGATAAAACCTGGTGGACGAATTTTCCATCTCCAAGGAAAACCATTCTTATCCCCTATTAGAAAAATTCCTAATTCTCCCTTTGGTGCTTCAACTCTCACATAAAGTTCTTGTTTCGGCAATTCAAAAATCGGAGAAGGTTTTTTACTAATGAATCGATATTCAAAATCATTCCAGTCTGGATCCTTTTCCCTATCAAAATCAAAGCAGCGTAATTCTAAATTCTCATATGGCCCGCCGGGAATTCCTTCCAGAGCCTGTTGAATAATTTTTATGGATTCCGTCATTTCACCAATTCGGACTAAATAACGGGCTAATGAATCTCCTTCTTTTTGCCATTGAACTTCCCAATCCAATTCGTCGTAACACTCATAATGATCAACTTTACGAAGATCCCATTCTATTCCGGAAGCCCGAAGCATTGGTCCTGATAAACCCCAATTTATTACTTCCTCTCCACCAATACTGCCTACTCCCTCAACCCGTTCTAAAAAAATAGGATTTTGTGTAATAAGTTTTTGATATTCAACAACCCCTGTTAAAAAATAATCGCAGAAATCAAAACATTTATCTATCCAGCCATAAGGTAGATCAGCCGCTACTCCTCCGATACGAAAATAATTATGCATCATTCTCATACCGGTGGCAGCTTCGAATAGATCATATATAAATTCTCTTTCTCTGAAAATATAGAAGAAAGGAGTTTGTGCACCAATATCTGCCATAAAAGGTCCAAGCCATAGCAGGTGAGAAGCTATACGACTCAACTCCAACATAATTACTCGGATATAGCTGGCTCTTTTAGGTACTTGAATATTTCCTAACTGTTCCGGTCCATTTACGGTTATTGCTTCGGGGAACATAGTAGCTAAATAATCCCAACGTGTTACATAAGGCAGATATTGTATAATTGTTCGGTTTTCTGCAATTTTTTCCATCCCTCTATGTAAATAACCTAATATTGGTTCACAATCAATAACATCTTCACCATCTAGAGTAACAATGAGTCGAAGAACACCGTGCATTGATGGGTGCTGAGGGCCCATATTGACTATCATGAGGTCTTTTCTTGTAGCTGGAGCATTCATAGGTTTTTCCTCGATTCATTGAATTGCTTAAAACAAAAATAAGTTCATCAAAATTCAAGATCTAGATCTAATAAATCGAATAATTAAAAAAGATTCTTCAAATTAACGAGTTTTTGACTCCCGAATATCCAACTGATTAATTAATTTTTTATAACGTATTCCATTTCTCTTTGACAAATAAGACAGTAGTCGTTGGCGTTTTCCCAGAATTTTACGTAAACCTCTTTGAGATAAGTAGTCTTTTCTGTGCAATTCCAAATGTGAAGTAAGTCTTCGTATCTTATTGGTGAAATTGAATACTTGAAATTCAACCGATCCTGGATTTTTTTCTTTTTTTTCTTGTGAAATGACTAGTATAAATGAATTTTTTACCATAAAACAAAAGCTTTCCTCTCCTCTTTTTTTTATATCTATCTATCTATATAGATACATAGAAGAATAGATAGATAGATATTTTTTTTTGATCAGTAATAATAATAATGACACTATTTTTTGAATTTGCTATATATAATAAGTTGAATTTCCTTAATAATTCCTAATTTTTTTTTTAAAGAAATTAAGAAGATTTTGTCTGATTCATTTCTAGATCGAATGGATACATCATTCAATTAGGATCATGCCTTCGAATACAAGGTAAGGGAAGACAATGTGTGTGTGTATTTATTTGTCTTCGTAGGCCAGATATGTTACGAGAAACAGAAAAAATAAAAATAGAAATGAAAATATTTAAATATAGATTAACGAATTTTCAATCGCGGATACATATGTATCCTTAGCATACTGAAACGGCTGCCATTATGGGTATCAAACCAATATCGATTCATACAAACTAAATCTTCTACGCGATAATTTGGCCAAAGAAATAATTTTAAAAAAATTAGTTTTTTTTTATCTCTATCAAGATATTTCCTTTTAGCAAAAACTTGACAGAAATTATTTACTTTATTCCCATTGTAAAATGCCGTATTTTGATGCATACCACCTCGATTCCCAGAATTGAAACAAATTAGAATTCTCAATTCTCTACGACGTCTAGAGGATAAAATATTTTCAGGAACAAGTAAATCATAATGATTTTTTTCTTTATTTTCAGTCATCTTTTGATGCTTTGTAATGGGTTCATCAAAATTCGTCTTATCAACATAGCTTTTTTCTGGGTATCTTTGATGAAATTGAAATTTGTGCTTACTTTTATGAATCAATGAAACGCCTACGGTTTGATACATAAAAAATTGTCCATTGTTTTTTATAGACAGACGAACTGGTTCGACAACAAATAGTCCATTATTTTTCATCAATTGTGGAAGGAGTAAATCCTGAATCATCATAATATCTAGACTTAAATCTCCTTTTTGAATCGAGGAAATAGCAACGTCTTTTAGATTTGTCAGTCTAAGCAAGAGACAATATATTTCGATATTATTCATTATTTTTTCATCTAAATAATTATTCCATTTCAATTGAAAACGCAAATAGCTTTTTAGTAAGAAATTTAGTTCTTCTATATTGTTCTTGTATTTTATTTTATTTGATGGTGGTCTAAAAATATCTTTTTTTTGCTTTCTGGTGATACTTTTATTTTCATTATCATTTTTTTTCACATTAAAATTGAAAAAAAGGAATTTGATTGGTATGACCCATGGTTTACTTGTATATGTTTTATAAAATTTTACAAATTTTGAGAAGAACCAAAGTTCCAGATTCGATATGGAACGATTTAGTATTTCTACATTCATTCCCATCCAATCAAAAAAAAAACTTTTTTGGTTGGACGGGTTGATTTCTTGGTGAATCATAAGATAATAATCGGTATCAATCCAGGCCTCAATATCTCTCTTATTTCTAAGATCAAAATTCAGAAGTCTCCAATCAAAATACTGTCTATACAGGTTTTTTTCCATATCTATAATACCATCTTCCCCTATATAATTCTTGATAGGGATATCATCTTCCATATCAAATAATTTGCGTTTACGCGTGCTGTAATTATAAGAAAATGTTTTGTCATTATTCGCGTGTAATGGTGATCCATATCGAGAAACAGATGAGTCTTTCTTATCTGTATAATTAAGAGATTTATATGATAAAAGATCATATCTATATTGTTTTTTAATTTTTTTTTTTCGATTTGTTAATAAATTTACTTCTTGTTTTTTGTAAAGAATTAATCGGTTTTTTTCATATGAATCACATTTGGTTAAATCTTTTTTTTTTTTTTGAGCCATACGACATTTGTGGATTCTATTTCGCCATTTTTGTGATACTAATATAGACCATCTACTCTGAGATAAATCATATTGATAATAACCCCTTAACCAATTTTTCCATTGATTCATTACAGAATTGTGAGTCTTTTTATGTCTTAATTTGGACTGGCACATTCCTTGTACCCCCCCCAAATAATCCTTTATTTCATTCTTAAGAAAAAGGGATGTTCCAGGATATTGAAAAACGGATCTTAACTTATATTTATATAATTCAATAACTTGGGTTTGTGATAATTTGTAAAATACATATGCTTGTGAGAAAGAGGGTACGTCACAAAAAATCTGTGAATTACCAATATTTGAAATTGATTTTTTTATAATCGAAATAAATTGAATTATCTTTTTATTTGTTTTCTCAATTGTTTTTTCATTTGCTTCATTATGGTAAGTGTATTCTTTAATAATTTTTTTTGTTGATTCAACAAAAAGTTGGACATTCATGCTAGGAATTTTAATGATACATAGAAAGATATCTATAGATATCCTTTCAATGAAAAATTGAAAAACAAAATATGATTTGTGGATTGATCGAATATTTCTTCTTTTTAATATCGACCAAATAGTTTGGGGGGATTCGAATCTTTTTCTTTTATCATCCGAATGTGTTTTGTTAAAACGAATATTTATCTCTGGAGTTCGAAACCCCTTTTTCTTGTTTTTTGTAATTTTTTCTATTTGCTTTAGGATTGTCTTTGTTCGATCATTCAGATCTTTTATTTTTTTTTCTGTCAATGAAAAATTTGTCCAATTAATAGATTGAATTGGAATGGACGATTCGTAGTTCATTCGATTACTATTACTGATTATTGAATCTTTTTGAGTTTTACTCACTTCATAGATTTCTTTCAATTCAAATAAAGTAATTTGTTTTCTTTTTGATAATTTTTTTCTTATTTCTTTTATAATTTTTTCTTTTCTAAATAGAATCCTTTTCATGATCCATTTTACTCTTTCTTTTGAAACATTTAGAATTTTTTTTTTTTTTTCGGTTAAAACTTTTAGAAATAGAAAAAAAAAACAATTCCCATTTTGAATTCTTTTTTTTAGTTCTTTAAAAATGGGATCAAAAAAAAATGAAAAGTCAAATGAGATAGGAGAACCAAAAGGCAATTCAACTTCCATTCCCCAAGTGCTTAAAAAGCAAAAATTTGCTTCTTTTTTTTGTTTTTGCGCTTTTTTTTTCGTTTTCGTTGGATACTTTTCTTTTTGGGGGGATCGTAGCTTCGATCTGTGCCAAGGTTTCAAACGAAAGGGAAATAATATCTTTATCTGAATACCTTCTGAAAGCCAGTTTTTTGGAAATTCTGTTTCTGATAATGGAACGCCATCATAAGTACATTTAATATGTATTTCTCTATTCAAATCCTTTAAATCCTGCGACCATTCGGGATTTTGAAAGAATAGCATACGAACAATATTTTTAGTTATTATCAATAAAGGGAATAGAATATATTTTCTAAGAATCGCATGGGTTAATAATAAAATACCTCTTACTCCTTGAGCAAATACAATGCTATCCCAGGTTTCTGCTATTTCCATACGCTTTTCTTCATCTTGTTCGTATTCTTTTCTTTTTTGCTCCTCTTCCTTCTGCCTTTTTTCTCTCTCGTCTTCCGCATAATCCGAAATTTTTAATTCTCTGTTTTTCCACATTTCATTTTTAAAATGAAAAAGGATTTTCATTGACTTCAAAATATCAAAAAAGAAAGAGTATTTCTTAATTTTGTCCCAAAAAAGAGGAGAATGCGCGTTTGCTTGAAAGAGTTTCCAAATAACTGTTTTACGTCTTTGACTGCGTAGAGATCCTATTATTATGTCTCGACGAAAATCCGATTGTTGTACATAACGTATTAAAGCCAATTCATCTTCTCTCCTTTTTTTATATTTTTTATTCCTATTCTGGTTATCGGTAGAAGTATCGTCATTCTTTGAGTTCTTATTAATAAAAATAACTATACGTTTGGCTTTTCTTGAACGAATTTTATAATCCTCGGATTCATTTTCTTTGTTTTTTTTCTTTTCTTCCTCTTGCTTTTCTCCTTCTATTTGTTCCAACTCGTTAATAAATTTGTATGACCATCGAGGAATTGTTTTACTGATTTCTTTTATCCCAATCGATTTTTTTCTATTTACAATAGTTTTCTCGTTCGAATCAGTTATAACTGCGTCAAATATTAATTTCATTTTTTTTTTTTCATCTTCTGAAGTAATTCTTATTTGTTCATGTTTTGGAAATGAAAAAAGTCGCTTAAAATAAAAACTTGATACTGATTTTCCTTTTCCAGAAAATTCACTGATTAAGTTCAAAATAGAACTAATTTCAGTTGAGATAGATTTTCTATCAAACATATCCATTTTCTGTTCAAGTTCTGAATAATTAATATGAAAAAGGATACCATGAATCTTATTTATCCAAATATCATTTTTTTTGTAAGTTTTATTTTTGATTAAGAGAGAAAAACTGTTTTTGATTCGTCCGCGATAGGGTCCGTTCAAGAAAGGGTCATATATTTTAGGTAAGTGTTTTTTTTTAGTCTCATCATTACCCAATCGAATCCTTTTTTCGATTACATCCATAGCAAGAAATTCTTTATCTAGAGCTTTTGCACT